AAAAAAAAAAAGAGGAGTAAGCTATGCCCCCTTCACGAAAAAAAAAAAATGCTTTTGTAGCAAATCATTTATTAAACAAAATTAATAAGATTAACACAAAAACCGAAAAAGAAATAATAAAAACTTGGTCCCGGGCATCTACGATTGTACCCATAATGATCGGACATACGATTGCTATCCATAATGGAAAGGAACATTTACCTATTTATATAAATAATGATATGATCGGCCACAAATTAGGAGAATTTGCACCTACTTTAAATTTTCGAGAACATACAAAAAACGATAATAAATCTCGTCGTTAAGAAGAGTGAAAATATAGAGATGTTTATAATTGATTAGTAGGAGGAGAATTTTATGGTCATAAAGGAGAACAAAACAGAAGTATACGCTTTAGGTCAACATATCTCTATGTCTGTTCACAAAGCGAGAAGGGTCATTGACCAAATTCGTGGACGTTCTTACGAAGAAACACTTATGATATTAGAACTCATGCCTTATCGAGCATGTTATCCCATTTTTAAAGTAGTTTATTCTGCAGCAGCAAATGCTAGTTCCCTTCTTGGTTCTAACGAAGCAGATTTAGTCATTAGTAAAGCTGAAGTCAACGGGGGTACTACTATGAAGCGATTAAAACTTCGAGCGCGAGGACGTAGTTATCGGATAAAAAAACCGACCTGCCATATAATGATTGTAATGAAAGAGATCTCCATAAGTGAATATGAAGAGACATTCTGGTTCAAGCCAGAGAAATTTTTTGAAAGAGACTCTATGCAAGAGTTAAAAAAAACGAAAGGGAAAAATCAGTATAGAACTAGAGAAGAGCACGATATCTATAATAATGGGGGAGCATGGGACAAAAAATAAATCCACTTGGTTTCAGACTTGGTACAACCCAAAGTCATTATTCCCTTTGGTTTGCACAACCCAAAAAGTATTCGGAAAATTTACAAGAAGATGCAAAAATAAGAGATTATATCAAAAATTATATACAAAAAAAGATGAAAATCTACTCCGTCGTCGAAGGAATTACACGTATAGAGATTCAAAAACAAATCGATGTAATCAAAATTAAAATCTATACAGCATCCCAAAAATTATTTAACGAAAAGCGACCGCAAGAAATCGAAGAATTACAGAGAAATTTACAAAAAGAATTTTATTGTGTGAACCGAAAATTTAACCTTGCTATCATAAGAATTGCAAAGCCTTATAGAAATTCTACTATTCTTGCAGAATTTATAGCCGACCAATTAAAGAATAGAGTTTCATTTCGAAAAGCAATGAAAAAAGCAATTGAATTAACTGAACAAGCAAATACAAAAGGAATTCGAGTACAAATTGCAGGACGTATTGACGGAAAAGAAATTGCGCGGGTTGAGTGGATCCGAGAAGGTAGAGTTCCCCTACAAACCATTCAAGCGAAAATCGATTATTGTTCCTATCCAGTTCGAACTATTTCTGGGATATTAGGCATTAAAATTTGGATATTTATTGATGGAGAATAAGAAACTTTGACTGGACCTTCCCTTCCCTTCTAGTTGGTAATGTACTAAAAAACGAGAAAGACATTTCTTCTTTTTCTGTTCAATCCAAAACCAAAAAATTTCTGGAATTCATAATTCTTCGTAATTCTATCGGGTTTAATAAAAATTCAATTGAATGCTTGATATAATTGCTATGCTTAGTGTGTGACTCGTTGGTTTTTTGGGGTTAGTAAAAAAAGCCACTGATAGTCGAAACTAATAACTCTAGAAAAATACCCAATTCATCACTTCACATTATCTGGATCCAAAGAACCAGTCAAGATATGACAGATCAGTCATATTCTTGTAGCAACTGAAACCTTTTGCCTAAATAAAAACAAAAATCAGATTCTAAGTTGTGAATCAAAATAGAGAAAAGAAAATAAGGGTGTGGATAAATGGAAGGATGAGAGAAAGAAAGAAAACGACGATTGATGCTATCTAATTCCAATATGGAATATGTAAGGTCTATGAGCCATCTCATAAAAAGGGCAATGTAAGAAAGCATTAATACAGATTCATCCATACTAAAATGAATCCGTCCAGAGAACAAAAAAATCAAGAGCTTCGAGTCAATAAAGACTGAGAAGATTGACTCACGCACAACTTTCATTGAGCTCCATTGCAGAATTCAGACCTAAACATTAAGTAAGAAGCGATGAGAACGACGGAACCTGTGGATCTCAAAAATTCGATTGAACACGAATTATAATGATTCATTGATCTGGATGGCGGAACGGACCCGAGACCAATTCATATATTTGAAAAAGTTAGAAATTCTGGCTACAACCGAAATCAAAATTGAATTGAAAGAGTCAACATTCGCCCGCGAAAACTTTCTTTTCTTGGATTACTAAATTTGGGTCAATTAACGACGCTAAGGCGGTTAAATTCAAGGAGAAAACAAAAGAAAGATTCATTTTAAGATTATCAAAACCAATCAAATTATATTATATATATATATATATTATTCT